TGGAGGTAAGCGGACTCGAACCGCTGACATCCGCCATAGGGTAAATAGAAGTTTGATATTGTTTTATTTATCCATTTATCATCTTTATGATAGATACAACTACTTCCCTCCGAACACAGCTTACAACTTGAATCGTACTGTGCTCTCCAAAGAGATTTTAAAGTCACTCTTCTCCGACCCTTCATGAATAGAGTAATAAGATATACCTTATATACCTAATATGGTCGGTCTGTCGACCTATCAAAAGGTCGATCTCGTAGTTCCCACGGACATTTTTGATAAATCTGGTTCATGATATAAAAATAATATGATTCCCTAAAATCTAATTTGAAATTAACGGGAAGATCAAGAGATATAGTGTATCGAACTGTTCACAAGGACCAGTTCGATTCTCTTATCTGAGAATTAAAGTTGGATTTTTCTCAGAAGAGCCGCCAGCTCTAATCAGTATTCATGTATGATCTATGATAGACCTAACCATAATTTATCTCACCTTCCTTATTAATAAAATTGAAAATGAAAATTTTTTCAAATAACAGGATTATGGCATGTTTTAGTCCTCTTTCTTATTTATTTTAAAAAGTCAGCCATTGGTTGAGGTAAGAAATACTATAATTACCGCCTTTAATCAAAAAGGCTTCTTTTATCCAAAAGCACAACGACCCAATTGCAAGGGCGGCGCTCTACCAACTGAGCTATACCCCCCTTATCAACAATAGGATTCATCAAAACATAAACTGTGTAGAGTTTATCTAATTCAAGTTAGAAGGATAATCCCTTAAGCCTCTTTCACTTTTCATTCATTCATTCTATGTGATATTCAAATTTAGCAATCAAAGATATGTAATAATTATTACATATCTTTGATTGCTAAATGTGTTTGAATTAGAAATAGTAATAACAAATATTGTGTTAGATTATATTTATCTTTGAGTAAATAACCTATTTTCTATACAAAATTTGATCATAATGTTGTTGGTTAACATCTACTAATGAAGCAACAAATTGTGATTTAGTTTCCCATAAGGGAAGTACAAGTGCAGGACATAACCCAATACCTATCATTGGTAAAAATAAAGAACCAAATACAAAAATTTCTCTAGGACCTGCATCTAATATAGCAGTATTCATTATTTCAAATTTTTTATATCCATAGAAAATTTGTCTAACCATAGATAACAAATATATAGGTGTCAAAATTATACCAATAGATTCGATAAAAGTGATTAAAGCTCGAAAAATAAAAGAATATGAAGAACTTGTTAACATACCTAAAAATATCATAAGTTCTGCTACAAAACCACTCATCCCTGGTAATGCTAATGATGCCATTGAACAAGCAGTAAACATAGAAAACATTTTAGGCATTTTATGAGCCCAATCACCCATTTGATCTAAAAAGAGAGTTTTTGTTCTATCGTAACTTGTTCCTGCTAAAAAGAATAAAGCAGCCCCAATTAAACCATGAGAAACCATTTGTAATATAGCTCCACTTAATCCAAATTGTGAAATAGATCCAGTACCAACAAGTACAAATCCCATATGAGATACTGAAGAATAAGCAATTCTACGTTTCAAGTTTTTTTGACCAAATGAGCTAAGTGCAGCATATACAATTTGTATTGCACCTAATAATACTAACCATGGAGCAAATAAAGCATGTGCATGAGGAAGTAATTCCATATTTATTCGGATAAATCCATAACCACCCATTTTTAAGAGAATACCAGCTAACAACATACAAGTACTATAATGTGCTTCACCATGTGTATCTGGTAACCAAGTATGTAGAGGAAAAGCAGGTAGTTTTACTGCATAAGCAATTAAAAAACCCAAATAAGCTAAAATTTCTATTGTCATTGGATAAGATCGAGTAGATAGCACTTGAAGATCAAGTACAGGACTAGAATTACCCCAAAGACTAAGAGTTAAAGCTGATCCTAATAAAAATATAGAACCTGCAGCTGTATATAAAATAAATTTAGTAGCAGCATATAATCTTCTTTTTCCTCCCCACATAGAAAGTAAGAGATAAACTGGAATTAATTCCAATTCCCACATAAAAAAAAATAATAAAATATCTTGAGATGCAAATAAACCTAATTGTCCACTGTACATAGCTAGCATCAAAAAATAAAATAACCTTGGATTACGTGTGACAGGCCAAGCTGCTAAAGTAGCTAAAGTAGTTACAAAACCTGTTAATAGGATTAAAGGTATTGATAATCCATCCACACCTACTCTCCAATGAAAATCTATTATATTAATCCATTCATAATCTTCTGCTAATTGAATATTTGGATTAAATAAACTATAATCATGGCCAAATACATAAGTCATTAAAATAAAATCTAACAGGCAAACACCTAAAGCATACCATCGTATGATATGGTTTCCACGACCAGGTAACAATGGAATTAATAAACCAGCACAAACCGGAAAAAGTATAATTGTAGTTAACCAAGGAAAATGAATCATATTGATGAAAAAAGATGAAAATACTCACTTAACATAAATATGAAATATATTTTCTCTTATGGAGATTAATATTTTATAAATTCAAGTGATTAAATAAAAATCTATTTTAAAAATTTTTCAAAAACTATAAAGCACAAAGTATATATGTTAATGCTTTTGTGCTTTATAGTTTTTTTACTAGCATTAATATGCTAGACCCATACTACGTGTAGTTTCAGCACCTAAATAAACTCTAACACTTAAGAAATCAGTAGGACAAGCTGTTTCACAACGTTTGCACCCTACACAATCTTCAGTTCTAGGAGCTGATGCAATTTGTCCTGCTTTACATCCATCCCAAGGAATCATTTCTAGTACATCTGTAGGACAAGCTCTTGTGCACTGTGTGCAACCAATACATGTATCATAAATTTTTACTGAATGTGCCATTAGATAAGACAATCTCCAATTTTGCAAAAACACATTAAATTGAATTATCTCTACTTCAAAGTAATTTAAAATTACTTTGAAGTAGAGTAATAAATAGTTAACTTTAATAAAAACAAATATAATGCTCTATATAAAAAAGAACATAGAGCCTGTATTGTATATTTTTGTACTAGATAGAATCTATAAAGTTAACTAGATCTTGTTCAGATAAGAATGATCTTTAAAACGATATACAGTATCACAATTATACTACTTGTACATTTTAGTGCAAGTAGTATAAAAAACTACTTGAGTTGGAACTAGAATAGTTTTTTAAGATAAATAATCGGAAAAACTACCACTTCAATAAATCAAACTGATCTATGCGAGCAGAATTTCTATTACGATAAATATTTAAAACAATAGCTAAACCTATTGCAGCTTCTGCTGCTGCAATAGCAATTATAAATAAAACAAATACTTGACCTTTTATATCTATAGGATCTAAGTAATTAGAAAACCCAATTAGGTTAACATTTACACCATTTAACATCAATTCAAGGCTCATAAGTGCTCTAATCATATTTCTACTAGTAACTAAACCATATATACCAAGACAAAATAAATAAGCACCCAAAACAAGTACATATTCTAGCATATGAATTTATATTTAAAATAAAAAAATACAAAATAAAATATAAAATTTTTTATTAAATTTTCATTTAATTACGTTTAATCTTCTGATAAGACATCAGTTTCTATTGGATTATTTCTGCGAGCAATTGTAATAGATCCTACTAAAGCTACCAATAGTAAGATAGAAAGAAGCTCAAACGGAAATAACATATCAGTTAGTATATGATTACCGATAATAGGTACATTACTAATTTCTTTTTGATTTTCTAATTTAGGAACCATTAAGCTCAATTGTTCCCATGAAGTACTAAATATAGCAATATTTATTAATATAAATAATCCTATAGAAGTGAACATTGAAATGTTATCTCCTATAGTCCATACCTTATATGTTTGAGGATCTGGTTTGTTAATTAACATAATTCCAAATAAAATTAAAACATTAACAGCTCCTACATAAATCAATACTTGAGTTGCAGCTAAAAAATCTGCATTTAGTACTAAATATAAAAGTGCAACACAAATAAATACGAATCCAAGTAAAAGTGCTGAATAAACAATTTTACGCAGCATAACTACACCTAAACCACCTCCAAAAATAGCTATTTCAAGAAATAAAAGAATAGTGGATTTAGTTGATTCAGATATATCAAAAGTACTCACGATACATAACTCCTGTATTTTATTTTTTTAATAGATTCGTCATAATGTATGTATGAAAAAAGAGTATATTGTTATAGTCTATATATCCTGATTTACGTAGCTCTATATAGAGCTACGTAATTTAATTATTTAGAAAAAAACTAATCTAATTAGTACTTTTGATTTTACATATTTCGGTCGGTAACAGTTTTAGATTTTGAATAATCTATCATGTTTTTTTCATTAAAATAGCCAAGGCCTAAAATCGGTTGAACCATTGGATCTTGGGTTACAGGAACCGGTAAACGACCTAAAGCAACCTGATCATAATTTAACTCATGACGATCATAAGCTGATAATTCATATTCCTCTGTCATCGACAAACAATTAGTTGGACAATACTCAACACAATTTCCACAAAAAATACAAACCCCGAAATCTATGCTATAACTTTTTAGCTGTTTTTTCTTCATAGATTTTTGAAATTCCCAATCAACTACAGGTAAGTTAATTGGACATACTCTAACACAAACTTCACAAGCAATACACTTATCAAATTCAAAGTGAATGCGCCCTCTAAAACGTTCTGATGGTACTAATTTTTCATAAGGATATTGAATGGTTGTAGCTGTCCGATTCATGTGATCTAGTGTTACCATAAAACCTTCACCAATATAACGAGCTGCGCGAAGCGCTTGTTGACTGTAATTTTGGAATCCATTTATCATAGATGGTAAGATAATATTCAATTTAAATCTTTCTAGTATATTTTTTATTATCAATGAATTTCATTGATATGAAATCATCATTGTAATAAGACAATAATTTTTTGTTAATATAAGAAGCAATAAAGTCATCATTAATAATGATAACTTTATTGCTTCTTATAATGAGAATGACTTTATTTCTTATAACAAAGCAACTTGTAATGAAGCCGTAAGCAATAAATTGCCTAAAGCTACAGGAAGTAAAAATTTCCATCCAACATCCAATAGTTGATCCATTCTTACACGAGGTAAAGTCCATCTTGTTAAAATAGATAAGAAAAGAAATAAATATGCTTTTGCTAAAGTAATACCAAGTCCTACAAGGTTGTTAACAACAACCATCAAATTTTCACTTATTTGAAAATTAGTATAATCAATGTTTAAAGGAATAGATAAATTCCAACCACCTAAATAAAGAACAGTTACTAACAAAGAAGATACCAATAAATTGAGATAAGAGCCTACATAAAAAAGGCCAAATTTAATGCCACAATATTCTGTTTGATAACCAGCGACTAACTCTTCTTCAGCTTCTGGTAAATCAAAAGGTAATCTTTCACATTCAGCCAATGAAGCTATTATAAATATAATAAAACCAACTGGTTGACGCCAAACATTCCATCCTAAGATACCGAATCTAGATTGCTGTTCTACAATATCTACAGTACTTAGACTATGTGATAATTATAGTCGGTAGTAATTTATGATTACTATCTCTACTACAAAACCGTACATGAAACTTTTGCTTCATACGGCTCCTCCAAAACTGATAGTTTTGGACACTTGTTTATCTCTATATTTTATTCAAAAAACAATCAAATATAGAAAATATTATAAAAGTATCTACTAATTTATCTGTTATCGAGATCCTGTCTCTGTATTTATCTAATATAAGAAGATAAAGTTCGGGATCTATCTTCAAACTTTTTATTTTATAAATTACAATAAATTTATTGAATTGTAATTTATAAAATAAAAAAATTTATTCGTTCCATATAATCATTGATAAAAGAATTAGGCTAGTGCTTGAAATCGAGTTTAGGGAATACTTGCTAAATTTTTCTACTGAAATTTGCTCCCGGTACTTTCAAATATGATTCAATAAAGAATTTAATTACTGTTAATCCAGTTTCATTATCTATTATTACGATTCATTATCACACAAATATAGCCATTTCTACTTTTAAAAATCAAAAATTGATGAATAATCTCTTATTTTATTGATTGTTAATACCGCTTTAATAAAAAAATATTATCAAATATTTATATTATTAGGATTTTGATTAATTCAATTTATTTTCACTCTTGTATTTAGAGGATGGGACTTAACCATATTACTATTAATTTTATTAATTGTTTAGTTTCACCCATATGATTTATATAGTTATTAGTATTATCTTTAAATTGTAAACTAATTTATCTTATCAAAAGTTAAGGTTATTAACTTCATATCAAGTATTTATACGAATCGCACGTAGACAAATAGATAATACACATAAAGCTAGAGGAATTTCATAACTAATAGCTTGAGCTGCAGCTCTAAGTCCTCCTAAAAAAGAATATTTATTATTTGATCCATATCCTGCCATAAGAAGTCCAATAGGAGCAACGCTTGATACTGCAATCCAAAAGAAAATACCTAAATCAATATTAGCTAATATTAAATTTTGTCCTAAAGGAACTATAAAATAACTTAATAACACTGGAATTACAACTAAAGCTGGACCAAAAGTAAATAATAATTTATCTGCTCTAGCAGGAATAATATCTTCTTTTAATAAGAGTTTTAATCCATCTGCTAATGCTTGTATAACCCCTAAAGGGCCTACATATTCTGGACCTATACGTTGTTGTACGGCTGCTGAAATTTTTCTTTCAAGCCACACAATTACTAATACTCCTAAAGTCGCTCCTATTAATACACTAAGAAGAGGAATACATATCCAAATAAATATAGATAGTCCTTTTGGAATTCCTAGCTCAAAAAGCCACATTACAGCTCTCTCATCAAGGTCCATAGTATATGACATAACTAACGATCAACCTCCCCCATAATAATATCAATACTTCCCAGTATTGTCATAATATCTGCTAATTTCATTCCTTTTAAAACTTGAGGTAAAATTTGTAAATTAATAAAACCAGGTGGTCTAATTTTCCAACGCCAAGGGAAAATACTATCATCTCCAATTAAAAAAATTCCTAATTCTCCCTTAGGGGCTTCTACTCTAACATAATGTTCTTGTTTTGGTAATTTAAAAGTAGGTGAGGGTTTTTTACTTACAAAGTGATATTCAAAATCATTCCATTTAGAACCATTTTGATCTATAAGACCCATGCGTCTAGCTTCTAGATTTTCATAAGGACCACCTGGAATAGATTTCAAAGCCTGTTGAATTATTTTTACTGATTCTCGCATTTCTCCCATGCGTACAATATATCTAGCTAAACAATCTCCTTCTGTTTGCCATTGTACTTGCCAATCCAATTCAGAATAACATTCATAATTATCTACCTTACGTAAATCCCATTGCACTCCTGATGCCCTTAACATGGGTCCAGATAGGCCCCAATTAATAGCCTCTTCTCTCTGAATAGTTCCTATACCTTCTACACGAGCTAAAAAAATAGGATTATTTGTAATTAGCCTTTCGTATTCATCTATTTTAGGTAAAAAATAGTCACAAAAACTTAAACATTTATCAACCCATCCATAGGGTAAATCTACAGCAACTCCACCTACACGAAAATAATTGTGCATCATTCTCATGCCTGTAGCAGCTTCAAACAAGTCATAAATCATTTCTCTTTCTCTTAAAATATAAAAGAAAGGAGTCTGTGCACCTATATCAGCCATAAATGGACCAAGCCATAGCAAATGAGAAGCTATACGACTGAGTTCTAACATAATCATTCGAATATAACTTGCTCTTTTCGGAATTTGTATGTTTGCTAATTTTTCAGGTGCATTAACTGTTACAGCTTCTGTAAACATGGTTGCTAGATAATCCCATCTAGTAACATAGGGAAGATATTGTAGTATACTTCTATTTTCAGCAATTTTTTCCATTCCTCGATGTAAATAACCTAAAATAGGTTCACAATCTACTACGTTTTCTCCATCTAAAGTGACTATAAGACGAAGTACACCATGCATTGATGGATGGTGTGGTCCCATGCTTACTATCATAGAATCTGGTTTGGTACTAAGCATAGTCATAAATCCATTTCTCTCCTGTGAAATTTGCATAATATATTCTTAACATTCTATTTTTTAGATTACTATTTATTTAGAAAATAAAAAAATTATCTTTAATCAGAAATCAGATTACAAAATAAAAAGATCATATTTTTTATTTTGTAAATAAAATTTATTCAATAATTATTGTTAAGAACAATAAAAAATATCATAGATACAAAACTCTATGATGAGTAGTTTCAAATAAATATATGAGGTTGAGTCTATACAGACTCAATCTTTGGTCCTCGAATGCCTAATTGCTTAATTAAATATTCATATTGAATAGGATTTGTATTTAATAAATAAATAAGCAGACGTTTTCTTTTTCCTAAAATTTTTCGTAAACCACGCTGAGAAGCATAATCTTTTTTTTGATTTTTTAAATGAAGACTAAGCTTAATAACTCGATGAGTTAAAGAAGCAATTTGTGCTTCAATAGAACCTTGTTTTTCAAAAAAAAGACTATGCTTTGCCAATAAACAATATTGAATCATAAATTTTGTTTAATTTGAAATATATTATATTAAAAATATGAGGTAATTATCCTACTTTAATGTTTACTACTAATTATATTAGTATAATTTTTGAAAATAAAAAAATTATACACTTTAAAATTGAGTGTATTTTCATACACATCATCAAGCATTTTGATATAAAGATCAATGTTTTTTGTACTTTTTATACAATTTATTTATAAATCTAAATAAATTGTATAAAAAATATTATATATCATATCAAACATGAAAACTTTAGTTTTGATTTTTCTTCTTAATTCAAAATTGATTTAATTTAAGATACAAATTTTTTTATTTCTTTATTAAGAGAAGTGTTCCATTTGATGGAAGTCATTATATTATATAATGAAAACTTTCAATTGAGAATTAATATCAATTTTTATTAGCTCTTATTGAAATAAATTAGGATATATTCGTATTCGCAAACTGTTAAATCGGCTTTGATTCGCAGTACTTATCCAGAATCGGTTCATACAAATTAAATCTTCTATTCGAGAAGTAGGCCAAATATAACGTTTAATTATTTGATTGGAATTTAATTGTTCAAATTGGTCCAAAGTTTGATTTGTAATTAAGTTAAGTAACTTAGACTGTGATCTGAACTTCAAACAAGACAATATTCTAAATTCCCGAATACTTTTTGGAAGAAGAATTTCTTCTGGAATTAAAAAAGAAGAATTTAATAATAATTGATTACTAAAAATTAATTGATTAAAATTAGGATCTAATAAGCCTAAAGTTTGATTATTTAAATATCTCTGTTTGAATCTTAAAAAAGAAGCGATTATGCTATGCATAATAATTTCGTCATCTAAAATTTTTGCTTGTCGTTTTTTAATAATTTCACAATTCAATGGTGATAAACTGATAGTTTTCAACCGTAAAGTTGCTTCTTTGGCTTGTTGAACAAAAATAGGAGCTGATTTCATTTGACTTTTAGTAGCAACCATTGCTTTTTGGACTGCATTTTTAACATCAGACTTAGCTTTTTTCATCTTATCAATAGAACTAAATCTTTTCAATCTTTGTTTTTCAGATTTAATTCTATATTGAAGAATTGCGCGAAAAGACATTCGTTTTTTCAGATTATGAAATTGGCTATCTTCTAAAAAACTGATATTTTGATATCTATAATAAATAGGTCTTTTTTCAGATATATAAATCATTTTTTTAGAAGAAACAATTTCATTCAATGATTTTTTCAATGAGAAACATGGAGCTAAGCTATGAACTCTTGTATTTGTCAATCCCCATAATAAGACTTTTGAAGTCAAACTATACTTTTTCAAAGTAGATTTTTCATTTATTAATTTTAAACGAAATAACTGAATTTTTTCACGGTTTTGATTCTGCCAACCTGCTAATAGATCATGTATATCTTTATTCTTTAAAGAATTGGTATAACTGTTAGCTAATAAATGAAATCGAAAACGTTTATTCATTTTATTAGCTTTTTCAAAAAGTGGTTTATAATAAGAAAAAGCTTTTGAATAATTATTATTATTTTGATAATAGTGTTCGAAATTATTTAAAAGAATGTTTTTGTTTATCCAAAATTCTTGTACTACTTTTCTCCAAATATGAGGAGATATTTTATACCAAATCTCTGGTGATGGAGTATAACGTCGAAATGGTTTTAACCATTCTTTAAAACTATCAATACTTATGTCTTCAGGATTTTGATTGTTAGATAAACCTTGCTGATTTAAAACAATTTTGATATTGTCTCGTAATACACTATTTAGTTTCCAATCCATCAATATCCTATAAATCGGCAACCTATTGAATCTATTGTTTTGCCAAATTTTATGCAGAATATATGCTTGAGATAAAGAGATATTACTTTTATTATCACAATAATTAGTTATTGTATTTAAAGAATCACTATTATATTTTAGTGATATAGTATGAAACTTGATTAAAGTCATAGACTGAATTTTTATATTATGAACTTGTTCAATAAAAAATTCAGTCACCTTTTTAAGGTTTTTAAATATCACTTGTTGAACTTTGAACTGTTTTTTTTTAAAAAATCGAAGGGAACTAACAATGAAACGACAAGTATATTTTACCAAAAAAAGCCACTTTTGAGTTAGTTTAATAACTAACATATTCATTTTGAATTTTTGATATTTCAAAAATTTACCTGGTTTTTTCAAAATTAAATCAATTGGTGAAATAACAAATTTATTATATTTTAAGTTAGGCTCTAGCTTTATTACTTCTTTAAGAGAAGAAACCTTATTTTGATATACAGATTGATTTTCATTATTAATAATAGGTTGAATCAATAATTCATTTTGCTCTTGAATATATTTTTTTTTAAAACTTTCTTCTTTTAAATTTTCTAACTGATTATTTTCTATTTGATTTTTATTGAGATTTTTTTTCAAAATATTAGTATTTTTTTCAGAAGAATGACTCTCAATTGCAGGTATTTTTTCTTTGCCATTAAAAATTTTATTGAATTTATTGTTTTGTTTATAAAAAATATCTTTATCTTTAAATAAAGATTCTTTAATTAGAAAAATCAACTTATATATATATAAATAGACTTTATTGCACAATCTTAAGATTTTTCCTAAGTGATATCTACAAAAATAAATTAATCCTTTGAAAATTGGTTTTAAAAAAGGAGTATCTTGAACTTGTCCAAAAGGAACGTCAGTTTCTTGTCCCCATATATTCAGATAACTAGATCTTACAATAACTTGATCAACAGTACTTATTTGCAAATCAGTAGTAGATGATGGACGCCAAGGTTTTAGATGAAAAGGAGATAAAATCTTTATTTGTAATCCATCTGTTAACCAAAAAGGAGGAAGTTCATTATTAGAAACATAATTTCCATTATAGAAACAATAGACCTGTTCTTCTTGCTTCCATTCTGCCCAATCTTGGTTCCAATCTGAAGATTGCATAAATAATAAACGTATCAAACTCTTACTTAAGATTAATATAGGTAACTTTATATATTTTCTAATAAAAGCTTGTGTGATTAATGCTAAACCTCTTATTACATGAGAATTTGCAAAATCAAATTTTTCAGATTCTATTTGGCTTAAATCAAGTTTATTCTCTTCTCTAGATCTTCTAGAATCAATTACAAATTCTTTAGCACGTAGAAAAAAATAAGAACGAGGTTTAGTTTGCAACAATTCAAATACACCCGTAATATTACGGGATCTACCATCTGTAGATCCTAAAACAAAACTACGTAAAAAAGATTTCCTACGTCTTCTTCTAGTTAAATTTTCTTTAAAAAATTCAAACTCAAAATAAAAAGATGAAGGTTTTGATCTACTTTCCCATATCGGGATATTTTTATAAATATCAAAATAAAAATTATTTCCATTGATTTTGGAAATAATTTTTTTCAAACGACTGAAACGATTATTAGTTACTTTCCAACGTGTTAAATAGTTTCTTGTTGTGAGAGAAGAAATTTTCTTATCTTTATTTTGGTTAATAAACCAAGGTGATTCATTTTTATTTTTAGTTGAATTGTTACCTAAAATAACACTCAACCTATTATCATAAGTTTTTCGTATACGATTTCCTAAAATTTGACGTGACTTAATATATTTTCTAATAAATTGGCTAAAATCAGCAGGATAATGTACATTTTTTTTTATATTTTTGGAGAAACGATATAATTTTACTTTATATTCATTTATAGAATTAAGACGTTTTTCTATAACATCTTCAATGTTTCTATCTAAATTAACAACTTTATTTTTCAGAATTTGATTAAACTGAATTAAACGATATTCTTTTTGCTTAACCCATTCTTCAAAAAGAGTGTCACTATTTTTATTAATTTGTAAAATTTGATTTAATTCATTTTTAATTAATGATACACTATTTGGATAATTATGCATAAGTCGTCTTTTACCATCACTTATAGAAACATCAAAAAAATACTGAGAAAAATAGTTTTTATGATATGGTATATTTAACGTATTGAATGGAGCATTCAATTGATTACGTAATTTAGATTGATGTGAACTAACCATAAAATGCATAGGACGAGATGGTCGTTGGCGATTGTAAAGTATATCAGGCCATATATTAGCTATGGGTACTCCATCTTTAATATAACCCTTTTTAAACATAAAAGGAAGTATTCCTACTCTACCAATATACGAAAGAGAAACTGCTAAAATAATAGGAGGGAATATGAAATGTACTACACGTTTAACAATACGATAAATAGAAGGTGAATCTAGTTGTAACCTAGATAATAAAATACCGCTTAAAAAAATAAATAAGAATTGTCCACTTACCCATCCTAATAAACTACCAAGCACAAATGTAGGTATATGACTATACCTAAATAAGAAGATACTCATTAATCTTGTAAAAACTGGATTTGGAAGTACTATAGGATTAATGATTTGGAATAAGAAGCTCTCTAGAAAAGTAGTTCTAATTCTTGGGTCTAACAATGGATGTTTATAAGTTGGAATAAGATTTGCAACAGGATCAAATTCTAATATTCGATAAAAATACCATAACAATAATGGTGGCAAAATCAAATTAAATATATGAGGTTTAAACCAAGCTGTGTAAAGTGGCAAGTAATAAATAGACAAAAACATCGCAAATTGAGCTACTAAAAATCCACTTACTCCTGCTATAAACATAGCCTTTACTGGACTAGTTCTAATTATTTTATCTTGTTGATTTTCATCTTCTAACAAGAGAAGTCTAATAGATAATAATTGAGAGGGTGCAAGAGGCAAAGTTGCTACTATTCCATAGTATATACCAATTAAAAAACGACTGGATAATACGTTCCAACCGAAAAAATCAGGAAAAAATATAGTCATATAAATTACATAAACAATATATATTAATAAGCTGTTCTTAAGCAAATAAAGGTTCTATAGTAAAATAGACACATAAATGAAAATCTATATAAATAAAAAATGTATTACTTGAAATCTAAAAAGATATATCCATTTAATATAAAAAACATAGCATACTAAGTATAGTATAAATTCATACTATAATGAATTGTAATTAATATCTATTTAAATAGACATTTTGCTAACTTGAAATATGAAAATAGTTTTTTGTTAAAAAAACTGTTAATGAAGACATAAGAAAATCATTTTCTAGTTAGTTTACCTATAATTATAGGAAACTACTAGAAAATGATTTTCTTCATATAAAATTATTATATTATATACAAGTCTATTAAATAGACTTATTCATTGATATCTAGATCTATGAATAAATTGTCTTTTAAACATTAAGTTTCTGCTTTTTTACTAAACCTGTCCAACCCAATTCTTCTAAACTTAAGTTTCGTCTTAAAGGACGTGTAACAAGTTCTAAAATATCTCTTGCATTAGTAAATCCATGAATTTGTGCAAAAGTAAATTCAACAGACCATTTAGTACTAATTCCTCTAGCTTCCAGAGGGTTAGCATGCGCCATACCAGTAATCGCTAAATCAGGTTGAAGTTCACGCATACGTTGCACCTGATTATAATTATCAGGTTTTTCAACAATTCTCGGTATTGGTACACCCATATCTAAACACGTTTGTTGTAACAATGCGAGCTCTGCAGCTTGATATCGTTTATCCATATAAGGAATACCAATTTCATAAACTACCATGCCACAACGAATCAAGAAACGAGCTAATGAAATTTCTAATAGATTATCTCCCATGAAAAATACTGATTTGCCACGTACTAAAGCAAGATAATCTTTTAATCCATCCCATATTTGTTGTTCTCTTTCTTCTAAACCTTGTGGTTTAACACCAAAAACCGAACAAATTTTCTCAATCCAAGCTCTAGTTCCATCAGGACCAATAGGAAATGGCGCACCTATTAATTTACATTTTCTTCGACGCATCAAAGTAGTAGCAGTACGACTTAAGAAAGGGTTTACACCACAAACATAAATTCCTTCTCCTAAAGGAGGTAATTCAGTATACCTTTGTGAAGGTAACCAACCAGAAACATGAATTGATTGTTTCTTTAATTCTAAAGAAAGTTGAGAAGCTACTGAAGAAGGCACAGAACCAAAAAGTACTAAAGATGGTTGTGTACCTATATTTATTTCAGGTTCACGATAAGAATTATTTTTTAATGGTAAAAAAGATAATAATCCTTGTATACCTTGATCATTATTTACAATAGGTTCCTGAATATTTTTATATTCAGGACAGCGATGTGCCATAGCTGCTAAAACAGTATCTTCGCCTTGAGTAAAGGCATAATCTAATCCATTAGCTCTTGCTACTACAATTGGAATATCAATTTCTATTTCCAATCTTGGAGCCATCCCTTCTAAATCCATTTTGATAATTTCAGTTGTGCAAGTACCAATCCATACAATAACTGAAGGATTTCTATCTTTTTTAATTTGAAGACAAAGACGTTTTAATTCTTCATAGTCATTTAATTGAGCTGAAATGTCTCCTTCTTCTAACTCTGCCATAGCATAACGAGGTTCTGCAAAAATCATTACTCCTAATGCATTTTGAAGAAAATATCCACAAGTTTTAGTTCCTACTACTAAAAAAAAACTGTCTTCAATTTTTTGATACAACCATGCAACACAACTAATTGGACAAAAAGTATGATAGTTTCCTGTTTCGCACTCGAGAGTGAGCGTATTAGATACTTGATTTTTTAATGACATAAGCAATTTATTTGTAGTTGATAAATGATTAATCTAAAAGAATATTTCTAATTAGATTTCTTAATGGTCTAGTATACTAGACCATTAAGAAATCTAATTGGTTTTGCTCTAAATCAGTATTATTAGACATCGAAGGATTTAGATAAAAATCAGATAATAAACTGAATAACTCTCTATCAGGCACTTCTTTAGGAACAACACCTTCTGGTTGAGATAAAATTTGATCTGCAATATTAAGATAAAAATCACAAACATAGTTCAAAGAACTATCTGATTCTGCCATCTCAAATAAAGTTTTTCCTTTGACTCTAGAAACTCTTATATCTTCAATTAAAGGTAAAACTTCTAATACAGGCATAGGACACGCTTCTACATATTTATCAATTAAATCTCGTTTAGAGGTACGATTGCCCACTAAACCAGCTAATCTTAAAGGATGTGTACGCGCTTTTTCTCTTACAGAAGCTGCAATGCGGTTTGCCGCAAATAATGCATCAAATCCATTATCAGTGATTATTATGCAATAATCTGCATAATTTAAGGGGGCTGCAAAACCTCCACACACTACATCTCCTAGTACATCAAACAAAATAATATCATACTCATAAAAAGCATTTAACTCTTTTAAAAGTTTTACTGTTTCTCCCACTACATATCCACCACATCCAGCACCTGCTGGTGGTCCTCCAGCTTCAACACAATCTACGCCTCCATAACCTTTGTATATTACATCTTCAGGCCATACATCTTCATAGTGATAATCTTTTGATTGTAATGTATCTATAATGGTGGGTATCAGAAAACCAGTTAATGTAAATGTACTATCATGTTTTGGATCACACCCAATTTGTAATACTCGTTTTCCACGTCTTGCTAATGCAATAGAAATATTACAACTAGTAGTAGATTTACCAATTCCCCCTTTACCATATACAGCTATTTTCATAGAAAATGTTCCTCCCTCTATAATGAGTTAAATTCAGTTGGACTATGTCCCTTAGATTAAAAAATATTTTTAACTTGACTCAAGAAGCCAATTATTTTGATAAAAAGTGCTGTTCAGAGCTTATGTATAATAATAGCATAAGCTTTATAAGCTTGACTAGAGTTTTTTTATTAGTAAGTTTACTAACTTACTAATAAAAAGAGTAAAAGTGATTCGTTATCACTAACGAATAAGAAAATATATATTTCCAAATCAAATTTAGGACAAATCACAATAAATTAAAGTTGACTAGTTATCAAATCAATTAGTTTATAACTAGTTATTTTTTTAATTAAACCAGCCATAACTATGTAATCCTTTTCCTAATAAATTTACCCCAAGATAACATATCCATACTACTAAAAATCCCAAAGATGCAACCATAGATGAAATTTGGTTGTTCCAATTTTTGGAGATACGAATGTGTAGATAAATTGCAAATACTAACCAAGTAATAAATGCCCAAGTTTCTTTAGGATCCCAACTCCAATAAGAACCCCAAGCTTCATTAGCCCATACAGCACCTGACATTATTCCTATAGTTAAAAAAGGGAATCCTATTCCTATTATTCTGAAACTCCAATAATCTAATTGATTTGTCAAATTAAATTGATTTTTATCAAAACATAAGAACTCTAAATTCATGTAGTTTACATCATATTTTTGATCAATCAAACCTTCATCTCTACTAAATGAGAGTATAGGGTAATACTCTTGTAGAGTCATTTTTATAGATTGGAAATTGAATATTTTATCTATCACTAGTAAAGTCATAGATAATAAAGATCCACATATAAGTGCTGCATAACTAAGTATCATCATGCTTACATGCATCATTAACCAATAAGATTGTAAAGCTGGTATTAAAAGCGTGACTTGTTGCATTTCTTCAGGTAAACCTAATATTGCAAATCCATAGGTTAACATAGCACTTGGTGCTATTATAATAGCTAACCAATCATTTTTTTTTTTATAAAGTAAAAAATACACAATAGTTAAACTCCATGTTAAAAACATGGTTGATTCATATAAATTACTTAAAGGAACATGTTTTGAAATAATCCATCTATTAATAAGTACTAGTGTAATACCTATGTTTGATGCTAGCATTAGCATATTACCCATAGTATGTATTATTGAAACATTCAATATGCTGTTTTTAAGCCAAAAAAATACTGTAGCAAAAAGTAAACTATAAAAACAAGATACAATAATTACCTGTTCTAGATTAACTAATATCATAATTAATAATTTGAAGTTTTTTATTTATAATTGGTTATAATACAACCAATTATAAATAAAAAGAATATCTCTTGAAAAAATATTCCTTTTATTTATCTAAGAGATATTCTTCAATCTAAGAATGCCGCCACTCGGATTCGAACCGAGATGCTTAAGCACTGCTTCCTAAGAGCAGCGTGTCTACCAATTTCACCATGGCGGCAAGTTACTTAAAATTATATTGATCGTATAACTAATACAATTGAATTGTCAATAAAAAAACTTCTATTGTACCTTCTTGTAACAATATTTTTACTATATATCTCAATATATTATATATTGAGATATTTTCAATATACGGAGTATAGCGCAGCTTGGTAGCGTGCCATCTTGGGGTGATGGGGGTCATGGGTTCAAATCCCGTTACTCCGATATTTTTTTGAAAATAAATGAATTTGATATGATGAATATAAATCAAATTCATTTATTTTCAAAATATAATAGATATATAACTTGTCTCTTTAAAGAGACTTCAAAACAATATTAAGATATCTTATCAAGATAAAAAGCGTTTTGCTTATCAAATTGATTATAAATCAATATAATCATATTGAAATTTTAATAGTATTAAAATATACTATTTTGAATATTTATAAGATAAATAAATATAATGATGATATCTTATAAATGCTCTATACTGAAATATCATTTATTTCTTTTATATGAAATAAATTTTTTTTCATAAACTGAATTGAAGTAATTGAAATAGATATTTTGATATAAATTTAAATATCTAATTCAAATTCTATTTTTAACGTAATGTTTTGTAGTTACAGTAATGTATATTTTGTGTTACTATCACATCCAAGAGACATTTTGAGTTATTAAATGCTTATATGATATATATATCATAAGCAAGGGATAAACGATATAGAATCGTTTCGTCCTATTCAATTCTAGTTCAAGGAGATTTTCATGAATCCTTTGATTTCTGCTGCTTCTGTAATCGCTGCTGGATTAGCTGTAGGTCTAGCATCTATTGGACCTGGTGTTGGACAAGGAACTGCTGCTGGAGCAGCAGTTGAAGGTATCGCAAGACAACCAGAAGCCGAAGGTAAAATTCGAGGCACTCTACTATTGAGCTTAGCGTTCATGGAAGCTTTAACTATTTATGGACTGGTAGTTGCTTTAGCTTTATTATTTGCAAACCCATTTGTATAAAATACAAATTACGTATTTTCATGTGTAAAATACATGGAATAACATAAGTTAGATTTCTAAAATATGGTTTTCTATCTTTTAGATTCTAACTTGTTAAGGCGTAATACTATATTAAAAATCATTTTTGACAGGGCGTCAGAATTCTCATTCTGACGCCCTGTCAAAAAGAACATGCATGAAAATAGAATAGAAATTTATGGGAGAAAGTAAATGAACAATAGTATTCATTTGATGACTTCTTTACAATACTGGTCTCCAGCAGGAGGATTTGGTTTGAACACCAATCTGTTGGAAACAAATTTAATTAATTTAACAGTAGTCATTGGTGTACTAATTTATTTTGGTAAGGGAGTGTGTGCGAACTAAATATTTGAATGACTATGCTGGATTAAGAACCGGCTGTAATTTGGCTAATAGAAACATTATTCTAATAAATGACTTACCAAGAGTAATCTTTGTGGGGACAAAAGCATTTTAAAACAGAAAAAACTTATAGAAAAAGATATTTAAACTAAATTTCTTTTTTTTCTTTAGGAAAAGATCAAAAGGTTCAATTTTATTTTCAAGTCTAAAACTACTAAGAGTTCTTAACTCTTCATAAGAGTAATTAAATTAATTCTTATGAATTAATATCTTTGTTTTGATAAAAAACACTCTTATCAAAATTTTCAATTACTGATACTAATCAGTAGTTAGCCAAGATATTATAAATATCTTATTAATGATATTTATGTCTAAAATAGACAACCTAACGATCAACTATATTCATTCAAAAAATTTGTTTGATTGACAATTATAAAATTGTCAGAAGAACTCTTAATCTAATTTGATAAGAAGGGAATACTAAGTCACAATTAAGATAGTAAAACATATATAAAATCTAACTAACTCATCGTTATTTTTTATTTTAAATGAGTCATTTGATTTGATGTTAGTACTCTAATTGAGTTATTAGGCTAAGTAATAAAGCCGAATGAATTGAAAAATGCATGTTCGGTTTGTGAAGGGATGACAAAATCATCTACTTTCATTAAGCACTTTATTAAGTAATCGTAAAGAAGCTATTTTAAGTACAATTCGTGACGCAGAAGAACGTTATCAAGAAGCTACTAAGCAACTTGAAGAAGCTCGTGAACGTTTAAATCAAGCTAAAGTCAAAGCTGATGAAATTCATAGAAATGGAATTGATCAAATAGAAAGAGCGAAAAAAGAATTAATTCAAGCTGCTAATGAAGACTCTAAGCGTCTTGAAGAATCTAAAAATGCAACTCTTCGTTTTGAAGAACAAAGAGCTATTGAGAAAATTAGACAACAAGTATCTCGTTTAGCTATGAATAGAGCATTACAAATGCTTAATAATCGCTTAAATCTTGATTCTAATTTACATGAACGCATTATAGATTATCATATTGGCTGGCTTATTGAAAGCCATAATTATTCATAATATATAGCAATATAAGTGTTATCCTTCCCAAAAAGCTTGATATGCTGATGGTTAAAATTCGACCTGATGAAATAAGCAGTATTATTCTAAAACAGATCGAACAATATAATCAAGAAATTCAAGTTGCGAATATAGGTACAGTTCTCCAGGTAGGCGATGGTATCGCTCGCATTTATGGTTTAGATAAAGTGATGTCAGGTGAGCTTTTAGAATTTGAAGACGGTACAATAGGTATTGCTCTGAACTTAGAATCAGATAACGTAGGTGCTGTACTTATGGGTAGTGGATTAACCATCCAAGAAGGTAGTTCAGTAAAAGCTACTGGTAAAATTGCTCAAATTCCTGTAAGTGAAGCTTATCTAGGTCGTGTAGTAAATGCATTAGCTCGACCTATAGATGGTAAAGGAGATATTGAAGCTTCTGAATCTCGTCTTATTGAATCTCCTGCTCCTGGAATTATTTCTAGACGTTCAGTTTATGAACCAATGCAAACAGGTTTAATAGCTATTGATGCTATGATTCCTATAGGTCGAGGACAAAGAGAATTAATTATTGGAGATCGCCAAACTGGAAAAACAGCAGTTGCAACAGATACGATTTTGAATCAAAAAGGACAAAACGTAGTATGTGTATATGTAGCTATTGGACAAAAAGCATCTTCAGTAGCTCAAGTTGTTAATACATTTGAAGAGCGTGGAGCTATGGACTACACTATTATAGTCTCAGAAGCTGCTAATTCTCCTGCTACTTTACAATATCTTGCGCCTTATACTGGCGCAACTTTAGCTGAATACTTCATGTATAAAGGACGTCACACACTTGTCGTTTATGATGATTTATCAAAACAAGCTCAAGCATATCGAGAAATGTCATTGTTATTAAGAAGACCACCAGGAAGAGAAGCATATCCTGGTGATGTATTTTATTTACATTCTCGTCTTTTAGAAAGAGCAGCAAAACTAGGTTCTGAATTAGGTGAAGGAAGTATGACTGCTTTACCTATTGTTGAAACACAAGCTGGTGACGTTTCTGCATATATTCCTACTAATGTTATTTCTATTACAGATGGACAAATCTTCTTATCAGCTGACTTGTTTAATGCTGGAATCCGTCCAGCTATCAATGTTGGTATTTCAGTTTCTCGTGTAGGATCTGCTGCACAAATAAAAGCTATGAAACAAGTAGCTGGTAAATTAAAACTAGAATTAGCTCAATTTGCAGAACTAGAAGCTTTTGCTCAATTTGCTTCTGATCTAGATAAAGCTACCCAAAATCAATTAGCACGAGGACAACGTTTACGTGAGCTTCTTAAACAAGCTCAATCAGCTCCTTTATCTGTAGAAGAACAAGTTGCAACTATTTTTACAGGGGTTAATGGATTTTTAGATGTCTTGGAAGTAGCACAAGTCAAAAGTTTCTTAGTTGAACTACGTGAATATCTAGTTAATAATAAACCTAAATTTTCAGAAATTATTCGTTCTACTAAAACATTTACAGATGAAGCTCAAGCTATTTTGAAAACAGCTATTCAAGAATATACAGAAATCTTTTTATCTCGCTAATTACTTAGATTATATCTTGGTATGTAAATAAAAGAGATGATTTTTTTACAAGCTTTTTGCTATTTAATTAAATAGCAAAAAGCTTGTAAAAAAAGTATCCTTTTATATATAAAAGGATACTTTTTAAAAGTATATTTAAAATTGAAAATCTGTAATTTATCCATAATTTAATGCTAAGGAATGACAGATCATTTCACATTAATCAGAACTTAAACTGATATTTTTTTTAATATTATGAATATTGCTTCCGGAGAAAGTCGTCCTGTATTTCCTTTTACTGCAATTGTAGGACAAGAAGAAATGAAATTAGCGCTACTCTTAAACGTAATAGATCCAAAAATTGGAGGAGTTATGATCATGGGAGATCGCGGTACTGGAAAATCTACTACAGTACGTGCTTTAGTTGATCTTTTACCTGAAATTCAGGTAGTAGCTAATGATCCTTTTAATTCTGATCCTTTTGATCCTGAATTGATGAGTGAAGAAGTTAGACAAAGGATACGCCAACAAGAAGAATTGCCTATAATAAGTACAAAAATTTGTATGGTTGATTTACCTTTAGGAGCTACAGAGGATCGAGTTTGTGGAACTATTGATATAGAAAAAGCATTAACTGAAGGTGTAAAAGCATTTGAACCAGGTTTATTAGCTAAAGCCAATCGAGGTATTTTGTATGTTGATGAAGTAAATCTACTAGATGATCATCTAGTAGATGTATTATTAGATGCAGCAGCATCAGGCTGGAACACAGTTGAACGAGAAGGAATATCTATTTCACATCCCGCACGTTTTATCTTAATAGGATCTGGTAATCCTGAAGAAGGTGAATTACGTCCTCAATTACTAGATCGTTTTGGGATGCATGCTCAAGTAGGAACGGTGAAAGATGCAGAACTTCGTGTAAAAATTGTGGAACAGCGAGCAAGTTTTGATGAAGATCCTTTGGCTTTTAGAAAAGCATATGAATTATCTCAAGTTAATTTGAGTAATCAAATTAAGAAAGCTAGAGAACGTTTATCTAGTGTTAAAATAGATTATGATTTACGAGTTAATATTTCAAAAATATGTTCTGAATTAAATGTTGATGGTTTAAGAGGTGATATTGTAACTAACAGAGCTGCTAAAGCTTTAGTAGCTTTAGGTGAACGCAATGAAGTAACGCCTAAAGATATTCTAACTGTAATACCTCTTTGTTTACGTCATCGTTTAAGAAAAGATCCATTAGAATCTATTGATTCAGGACTTTTAGTTAAAGAAAAATTTAGTGAAATATTTGGATATACTTCTAAAAATAATTAAAATTTGAGGTATTTTCTTTATACATGTTTTATATAAAGAATTCAGTTATATTTCATATATATATGAAATATCTTTAAAAAAGATCAAGAATAGATTGTTTCAAATAATATATATTGAATATATATTATTTGAACTATAAATATTTAGCCATTTTTTTTAAAATCTAATTTCTTGGATGTAGTAAATAATACTTTTCAAAAAAAGTTGTTTATCAGTTATTTTGCTCCTAATATAATTGATAAATTATTCCACTGTTCATCATTTTGTGTTAACACAAAATGATGAACAGTGGAATAAAAAAATTGAAATTTTTATTTGTATATTTGAATAATATAAAACTATGAATAAAATACCTTTATTCATAATAAAAAAAATATCGATATATGAAATGCATAATCATTTATTTTATTTGTCTCTCATCTTTAACTTCAATTTTGTTTTAGGATTGCAAATAATTGAAATTTGTGAATTATCCATTTTTTTCTTCATTTACAGTTTTTAGCTGTAATATGTCTTTTGAAGTTTTTTTATGTTTAGTTTAAATGTGAAAAATTGAAAAAATTTTCTTTGCAATATAATTGTGATTAGTGTCATTTGTTATGAAAATAACAAAGACTTTATTGGATTTTGTTATAAAAATATAATCAGAAGTTCATTCTGATTTCTCCAAAATAGGAAATCAATATGACTAAATATTAATGAATAGCTTGAAGCTTTTTCACAGGCTTGCCTATGAATATGTTTCTTAGTTATCACCCTTAATAATTCATTTTTAAAAAGTTTTCTTTAAAGAGGCTAATAGGATATAACAAAACTATTAATTATTTTAATATTAGGGTATGTTCTGGTGCCTTAGGCATAGAGGAAACACGCCAATCCATCTCGAACTTGGCGGTGAAACTCTATAGCGGCGAAAATACTCCAGGGGGGGCCCTGTGGAAACATAGCTCGGTGCCAGATATTTATCAAATGTCCATACTAAATACTCCAGTCTAAAGTATTAGAAATATATATAATACTCGAATAGATTATAGATTATTGTATTTTTAAAAATACAATTTATATGTTTACATTATGTTGAAATATTGAATCTAGAATGTAATCCTTTTTTTAAGGATTGATATGTATGAAGGATGAATTCTATATATCATTTTTTTGCAAAAAAATAAATCTATTGCGGGTATGGTTCAGTGGTAGAATTCCTCCTTGCCAAGGAGAAGATGCGGGTTCGATTCCCGCTACCCGCCATTGTGTATAATGGCTATTATTATAAAATTGAAGGAGTATAATGAACTCAATGTTAATTTACAAATTGATTTGAAGTACGCCATATAATATATGGCGTACTTCAAATCAATTTGTAAGTTCATTTCATATTAAGATTGATTAATAAGCAGTATTAATATGAAATCTAGTGGTGCCCTTCCATAGATTCACCAATATATGCAGCGGCTAATGTAGCAAAAATAAGTGCTTGAATAGCACTAGTAAACAATCCAAGAAACATCATAGGAATGGGTACAACAAGAGGTACTAGAGAAATCAATACAGCCACTACCAATTCATCTGCTAAAATATTACCAAATAGTCGAAAACTTAAAGAAAGTGGTTTAGTAAAATCTTCTAAAATATTAATTGGTAAAAGAACTGGCGTTGGTTGAATATATTTTCCAAAATAACTTAATCCTTTTTTGTTTAAACCAGCATAAAAATATGCTATTGAAGTTAACAAAGCCAAAGCAACAGTTGTATTAATATCATTAGTTGGCGCAGCTAATTCACCATGAGGTAACTCAATGAGTCTCCAAGGCAGTAAAGCACCAGACCAATTTGATACAAAAATAAATAAAAACATAGTTCCAATAAAAGGAACCCATGGACGATATTCTTCTTCTCCAATTTGAGTTCTAGTTAAATCTCTAATAAATTCTAGTATATATTCTATTAAATTTTGACTTCCAGTTGGTACTGTTTCTAATCTTCGAGTACAAACAAAAGCAAGGATTAATAATATACCAATTACAATCCAAGAGGTAATAAGAACCTGAGCATGAACTTCAAAACTACCTATTTGCCAATATAAGTGTTGTCCTACTTCTACTCCGGATATTTCATATATATAACTCAGATTGTTAATATAAAATTCTGGAATTTGCATATAGTTCTCTATATAAATTATATATAAACTTTAAGTGATTGTTGCTTCATTATAAATTGATGCATTTTATAAAAAATGCAAATCATATATATTTCATATATAAAAGTATTCGCATTGTCGTTCAATCTAAAATAAATAAACAGATTTTGTAAAATTCCAATTCACATTAAATAGAAACAGTTTCATATCCAACCATAGTCTGACTATTTTATTTAGAAAAGCAATATAAAATTTCAATTGAATATTTAGCTATAACTTGCTCGCCCTTCTCGAATAGCTAATGTTAGTTTTTCTAATATACATCTTATAGATGCTCTAGCATCATCATTCGCAGGGATTGGCATCTCTGTAAGATCAGGATCACAATCAGTATCAACTAAACAAATAGTTGGTATACCTAATTTGATACATTCTTTAATAGCTGAAAGCTCTTGTTTTTGATCAATAATGATTACTACATCTGGTAATACTGTCATATACTTAATGCCACCTAAGTATTTACGTAATTGACTTAACTCTCTCTTAAATATAGCAGCTTCTTTTTTAGGAAGTCTTGTCAATATGCCAAGACTTTCTTGAGCTTCAAGCTCTGCTAGTTTTTGTAATCTAGTTTCTATCGTTGACCAATTAGTTAACATACCACCCAGCCATTTATGATTCACATAATGACATCGAGCTTTAATTGCAGCTTCTGCAACCAAATCAGCTGCTTGATGTTTGGTACCAACTAGCAAAAATTGTTTTCCTTTTTTGGACGCGCTAGCTAAAAAATCACATGCTTCACACAAAGCACGTGCCGTTTGTGTAAGATTGATAATATGTATACCATTTCTTTCTGTAAATATCCAAGGTGTCATTTTTGGATTCCATTTACGGGCTTGATGTCCAAAATGAACCCCTGCTTCTAGCATTTCATACAAATTAATATTCCAATGCATTTCTTTCATGAATTTAATAATGGAATGATAAATAGAGTGGTATATATTTTGGTAGTTTTTTCTTATTGAAGATAACTGATCAAGTAATGAACTGTAACTCTTACGTGTTTTTTTAAAAAATATATAAAGTTATATCAAGTAATAATTCACTTCAATTACATTAGTAATGTAATCTTGAAATTGATGAAAAATCAATAGTTTATAAAAAAAAAATTCAGTATTTGTCAAAGATTTTAGAGAATTTTGAAAAATGAAATCTTGTGGATTTTTTTCTGATAAACTAGCAGAGTTTGGACTACTATATTTATAGTGCATTGATTGTCTTAAATTACTATGTAACCATCCTTTTGTTAAAAAAGCAAACTTGGAATTATAACAAATTTTTATTTTTTTTCTAAAAAAGGTTTATATATAGTATATTTCATTTTTTGAATCTCTTTAAATAAAGAATCCCAATATTGTTCTGGGCATCCTGTACCTGCTGGAATTACACCACCAAAAATAATATTTTCTTTCAAACCTTTCATCCAATCAATTCTTCCTTCAAAAGCAGATTTACTTAGAACATTAGCTGTCCTTTCAAAACTAGCTTCAGAGATAAAACTTTCTGTATTTAAACAAGCCTTAGTTACTCCTAGTAATAAAGGCCTGTAAGGAATAGGCTCTTGAAGAGCACGATGTATTCTTTGTGCTTGTATTAAGTCAATTAGTTCACCAGGTAAATACAAACACATTTTGTGTGTTTTAGACCTTGATGACCATCGAATAACTCCTTCAGGAGAAATAGCTGTTGGATCAATATGTTCTACTATAAGTACTTTTGAAGTCATTTGACGAACAATCACTTCAATGTGTTTATCAGAAGTAAAAACACCTTGTGCAAGGTAAACTGCTTGAATTCGATTTACAAGATCAATTTGACTATGTTTTACTAATTTTGCAGTAAATAGAGAATATGGAAGAATTAAATATTTCTTGATTCTTTTTGTCCAATCTTCAAAATATTGTTGTAAGTTGATACCAACTTCATTATTAGGACGAGCTTCTAATAATTGTTCTGCTTTAGGTAAGCCTTGAGTAATATCACTTGTCCTTAATCTTTCATAAATAAGACTTAATAATGTTTTTCCTGCTAGAATAGGTTCTTGATTACATACATATATGTTAGATTTTGAAATTGTAAGATAAGACTTAGATAACTGTAAAATACAATAACTATTATTAATAGTTACAATTCTAGCTGAATCTAAAGAAACCTTTGAATATAAAGCTAACATGCCTTGAGATACAAATTTTCCTAAATTAGACTCTATAAATAGAGTTTTAACAAAAGTTTGATGATTTAAATCAGATATTGGATGAAATATTATTCTCAAAAAGCATCGATTATATATTTTTGCTTCATAAAACATAATCAATCTTGTTGAGTTTATTTTCAAATCAACTTGCTGTTTAAATAATTGTGGATTGACTTGATAATTAATTAGGTGAACTGATATTTTATGTAAGTGACTGCTTAAAATATAAGCAGGCTTATACAATTTATATGGACGTCCTAATAAACCTTTTAAACCAACATTACTAGAGAATGTATTATTTTTATATTTTTGCTTAATTTTTAATATTTCAAAAAGAATAGAGTTTAAATGAGTTATATCACGATTTTTTTTTTCGAATTTGTTTTTATCATTAAATAATTTTGTGTCTGAAACAAAGAAAGAAATAGATTTTAATCTAGTCTGATTGGATGACTGAAAATCATTTCTAGTGCAACTAGTATTAAACTTTTGGTTATCAATTAAAGACGATGTCACTCGAAATTGATCTGTTGGTGAAACTATCAATAACCATTGATATTGCATTTGTTGATTGATATTAGACATATTATAACGAGAAGTGTAAAGCAGTCCAATTTGATTGCTAACAATTTTTTTTTTCTCTCTACTTTTGTTTAATGATAATCCTAAAGGTAAATCTATTTGAATATGATCTTGATCACGATATAATATATAAGTTTTTTTTGAACATGAAGTTGTTAATAATTGACATGACAAAACCCAAATATATTTAGTATAACGAGGAGTAAGTGTTAAAACTTTTCGAAGTAAAGGATTTAAGATAGAATAAAAGGTTTTATGAAAATATATTTCCCCTTGAATATCTGAATATGTACCTTTGCTAACTTGCTCTTTAAGAGGTGGAGTAGCAGCACGTACTTCTGCAATAATTTGTCTAGATTCTACATATTGTTGTTTTCTAACCAATAAAAAACTATGTACAGGAACATTGAGTGTAGTATTTTGATTTTTCCCTTGAATTGTTACAGATACAGAATTACAGCATATCCATGCTGGTCGACCATGTCTATTACGTGTAGGTTTAAGAAAAGTTGAGTCAAAATCCACAATTCCATTAAAAGGTGCTCGCACATGTTCTGCAACGTCTCCACTAAAAACACCTCCTGTATGAAAAGTACGTAAAGTTAATTGGGTTCCTGGTTCACCTATAGATTGTCCTGCAACAATACCTATTGCTTCTCCTAATTCTACTAAATTACCATAACTTAAATCCCAACCATAACAAAGTTGACATATCTTAGGCATACTTGAGCAAGTCAATGGAGATCGAATAAGTAAATTAGGATGTTTATATATACTAAGACGATTTGCTAGTTCAGCTCCTATATCTTGATTACGCGTTATAATGCAACGAGCATTAATATTTAATGTTTGTGCCACAACACGTCCAATTAGTCTCTCTTGGAGAGATAAATTTATTAATCCAGAAGTAGAATAACTTCGTATAGGATCAAGATGAATACCTTCTTTAGTACCGCAATCAAAATTGCGTACAACAACATGTTGTGCTACTTCTACAAGACGACGTGTTAGATAACCAGCATCTGCTGTACGTATAGCAGTATCTACTACTCCTTTTCGAGCACCATAACATGATATAATATATTCAGTCAAAGATAATCCTTCTCGTAGATTACTTTGTATAGGTAAATCAATAATCTGTCCTTGAGGGTCTGACATTAGACCTCGCATTCCAACTAATTGATGTACCTGAGAAGCACTACCTCGGGCTCCTGAAAAAGACATCATATGAACAGGATTTAGAGGATCAGTTATCTTAAAATTAGGACTCATTTCATGCTTTAAATGTTCACTAGTAACATGCCAAGTTTCTACAACTTGGCGTAATTTTTCTACAGCATGAATACTTCCACGACGACATTGATCTATAGAAACTTGCGCTTGATGTTCAGCATCTTGAATAAGCCATGCTTTAGAAGGAGTGGTTAATAAATCATCAATGCCTAATGAAATCCCAGTTTGAGTTGCATATCTAAAACCTAATGTTTTCAGTTGGTCTAAAATTTGTGCAGTACAATTATTCCCTAAATATGAGACTAATCTACCAATCATTTGTCTCATGGTACCCCGGTTCATAACCTGGTTATAAAAACTGATCTTTGGTTGTTCACTTATACGAGTTATAGTTTTTTTGTTTAATTTAGTCATAATACAATACCTCCATTATATAAGAATTAATTTGATGAATTAATATTTTTATACCTGCTTATATTAGGTATTTGTAGTTGATGATGTTAACCACATTTCATCCAATTGAGATATTGGTGGAAATTGAGTATAAGTGATATACTTATTATTCATAGTATGAATAATACTGTCATACTCATTGACTAAATCTAATTGATTTATTTCTTTTGACCTATGTAACAATGAGATTTCTTTATGAACCACTTGTTCCATTTGCTGATTAAATATCACACGCCCTGCTGTAGTTAATATATATATATTGTGTATATATTTTTTTTTACTACTTCGAATTCTAAAGTGGTCATATATACTAAGATTATTTCCCATAGGTTCATACTGAATTTCAATTGGCTTTTCAGGAAGCATGACAACTAGAATTGGTTGTTGCTTCCAACATAACCAAATAGGGGAATTAATATGTATATTACCTTTATTTTTAGCAATCATAACTTCTTGAAAATTGAAAAATATAGGTATATGACCTATTGATGTCTTTGCTTTTTTTTTATTATAAAGTCGACGAAGAGAATAAATTCCTAAAAAACTTTCTAAAGTTAATAAATATAATCCAAGAAGCATATCTTGACTTGGTACTGCAAGTGCTCTTCCTGTAGCTGGTGATAATAGACAAGTCTGGGATTGCATTAATATACGAGCTTCCATTTGAGCTTCTACAGCAATAGGGACATGAACTGCCATCTGATCACCATCAAAATCAGCATTAAATCCACTACATACTAGGGGATGTAAGTGAATAGCATTTGAAGAAGTTAAAACGGGTTCAAATGCTTGTATTCCGAGACGATGAAGTGTTGGTGCTCGATTTAAAAGTATAGGATGATTTTGAATAATTTTTTGAAGTACTTTCCAAACAATTGTTTGTTTATTATGGATCATTAACTTTGCTGCTCTAAGATTTGGGGCTAAACCTTTAGTAATTAATTTTTGGATAATAAAAGGTTGAAATAATTCAATAGCCATTTCTAATGGTAGACCACATTGGTGAAAAGACAAAGAAGGTGCTACTACAATAACTGATCTACCAGAATAATCCACTCGTTTTCCTAAAAGGTTTTGGCGAAACCTTCCTTTTTTCCCTTTAATGACATCTGAAAATGATTTATAAACTCTTTTATTACTGTCTCTAAATGGTGGAGCTCCCATACCATTATCTAAAAGAGCATCTACAGCTTCTTGTAGTAAGACTTTTTCAAAACGTCCACATAAACTTGTAGGGATCCAATCTGGATCTAACATTTTCCAAGGTGAAAATGTATCTAAAACTTGATTATTTCTTACAAGCACTCTTACATAAAGCTCATTTAAATCAGATGTTATTAATTGACCATTTTTCAATTCCATAATAGGTCTCAATTCTGGAGAAAGTACAGGAAGTATTGAAAATACCATCCATTCTGGATGAATTTCAGTTTTTAATAAGTCTTTTACTAATTTCATTCTTCTAGCAAATGCATCTTTAGTCCATTGTATAGCTCGTTGATCTAAATCTGGTAGATAAATTTCACCAGTTTGATTCCATGTCCACATTTGTTCACTTTTATAAGCTATTTTTGTCCATTTATCATTAGCATATGATATTTCTTCAAATAAATTTAATTTTGATAACTCTTGTTGTATAGCTTGTCCACCTGTAGATACTTCTCTTGTAAGGCATTCATTATACCATCTAGAAAGAAAACCTTTCAAAGGGCGTAGCCAAGGGCTACGAAAACTGCATAATCCTCGACCAATCATAGGCATTGGTCGTATAAAGCTAGGTTTATTACCAAATGGTCCAAGAAGAAATGTATTAGGATAGGTAATTTTTTATGTGATTTGGAATTCCCCCCTTTAGAATCGTACATGAAGCTTTGACTTCATACGGCTCAAAAAACAGTTATGGTTAAATTTTTTTTAGTAAAAAACATTCAACTTATATATAATAATTCAATTATTATCTTAATAATGTGTACTATATAAATTTAAGATAGTTTTTTATCTAATTTTACTGTTACTCATGGCTCATGTTAGCATAATTTCAATTTCATATTTTTTATATGAAATTGAAAAATAACTTCTAGAGCCATCTTAAAATCAATTAACCCAAAATTAAGATATCAATTAAACAAATAATTATTCATTGATTTAATCATTAATTTTGTTAGTTCAATTTTTAATTAGTCTATAATTCAACTTATTATAATCTATCTTATAGATCATAGCTTGACTCCGATGATTTTATTTAAATGTGATAACAAATTCCATAAATTTGCATATCGATCATACATATAATACTGAATTATTTATACTAATTATTATTAGGATAAATAATGCCATTCAAATATAGTGTGTTTACGAAGTTTAAAAGCATATTTAGCTTAAGTTGATCTTAGATCAGTTCTCCAAATTTTTTTATAAAATATTCATACTAAGTTTCATAATTTTATAAAAAAATTATCTCAGTACTGGAAATACTTCTCCTAATAAAGAAGCAGATGTATTATTTCTTCAAAGTTGAAATTAAGTATCAAATCACACACGGTAATACACTAAACTTTCTATATCTTCTAAAGATTGTTTTAACAGATAAGCAATGTAACTAGGATGTCCTTTAGTATACCAAATATGAGCTACTAAAGATGCTAATTTTATATATCCCATACGTCGTCGACGTACTTGAGAATGTGTGAATTCTACACCGCATTGTTTACAAAAATTTGGGAACTTATCAATACCTTGATATTTTCCACAAGCACATATACCACTTTTTATAGGCCCAAAAATGCGTTCACAAAATAAACCATCTCTTTTAGGTCTCCTAGTTTTATAGTGAATTGTATATGGTTTTGTAACTCGTCCAACTACTTCTCCATTAGGCAATCTTCTCTCTGCCCAGCTAAGAATTTGTTCAGGAGAAGCGAGTCCTATACGGAAATATTGATATTCGGATGAATATATCATATTCAATGAAGATTAAAATAAAAACAAATTGCAATATATAAATATTAATCGATTATTGAAAATGAAGTTTTCTATAGAAATACAATTTTGTATTTTTTATAAAAAATACAAAATTGTAAAAAATATATTTAATTATATATCCACTTTTTATAAATTAATTTGACTAAATTTCACTTTGATAAATATTTAAGTTTTTTGATGAAATTACATCATGACTTATTTGTATACCTAAACATCTTAGTTCTCGAACTAATAATCGAAAACACTCTGTTGGTCCAACAGGTTTTGGTATAGATTCTCCAGATACAATTGCTCCTAAGACTTTAGAACGTGCAGTGATATGATCTGATTTAATTGTTAACATTTCTTGTAATATATAAGCTGCACCAAAACCTTCTATAGCCCAAACTTCCATTTCTCCTATTCGTTGTCCTCCATGGTTTGATCTTCCTCGAAGAGGTTGTTGAGTTACAAGAGCATAAGGCCCTGTTGAACGTGCATGTATTTTGTCATCTACTTGATGAATTAATTTGAGCATATAAGCTTTCCCAACTGTTACAGGTTGGTCGAAAACTTGACCTGTTCTTCCATCAAATAAACGAGTTTTACCTGGAGTATCAGGTTCAAAAAGCCAAGAAAATCCTGTTTTTCTTCTAGCTAAATCTAATTCTGAAAATACAAACTTTCTTGACGCTTCTTTTTCATATCTTTCATCAAAAGGCATTATTCGATAATTTCGTTTTAAAATACTTCCTGCTAATCCTAGCAAACATTCAAAAATTTGTCCTACATTCATTCGTGAAGGTACACCTAGTGGACTAAGTACCATGTCTACAGGAGTTCCATCTTGCATATATGGCATATCTTGTTTCATAAGAATTTTAGATACAATTCCTTTGTTACCATGTCGACCAGCAATTTTATCTCCTACTTGAATTCTTCTTTTTTGTAATATATATACATGAACAAGTTTAATGTGGCTTATTGTAGTGTTATTTTCAGAAAGCCACTGATCATTAAAAATTTTAACATCTATTACTCGTCCTTTCCCACCTGGAGGTACTTTCAGACAATTTTCTTTACTTGTAAGCTCTTGTAAACCAAAGATAGCTTGCATTAATCTTCCTTCTGGAGAACGAAATTCATCTTGGGGTTCAATAGGAGTTAATTTACCAACTAAAATATCTCCAGGTTCTACCCAAGAACCTACTTTAACTAATCCAGTTGTATCTAAGTGACGTAATAAGTACTCATTTAAATGAGGTATTTCTCGAGTAATTTTTTCATCACCTAGATCAGTGACATAGGTTTCTATTGAATATTTTTCAATATGTAATGAAGTGAAAATATCTTCATAAATAAGACGTTCACTAATTAATATAGCATCTTCAAAATTATAACCTTCCCATGGCATATAAGCAACTAAAATATTCTTTCCTAAAGCTAATTCACCCTTAACTGTTACAGCTCCATCAGCTATAATTTGGCCTCTTCGAATTACTTCTCCTGATTGAACTATAGGTTTTTGATGTATACATGTCCCATTATTAGAATTTTGATAATTTAGTAATGGTATTTTATTAATGGTATGATCTAAATTACGTTGTTGAATGACTTTTGCATCTACATATTCTATATATCCATCAGATAAAGCCGTTAATAAAACTCCAGAATCTAGTGCTATTTGAGCTTCAAAACCTGTACCTACTACAGGTTTTGAAGGAATAATTAATGGTACTGCTTGTCTTTGCATAGTAGATCCCATTAAAGCCCTATTTGCGTCATCATGTTCAAGAAAAGGGATTAAGGATGCACCTACTGATAAATATTGAACATGTAAGATACTTCTGATTTTGGCTTCATTCCATGGCATAAAAACAAATTCTTGTTTATATAAAGCAGGAGTAGATTCTTCTTGTTGGGATGTTTGTCCTACTGCTAGACATGTACCTATTGCGATTTTAAGTTCTTCGTCTTTACCTGCATTTATATAATCTAGGTATTTATTATTGCCATTAATTCCACTAATATTTTTATATACAAGATTTTGTATAATTCCTTGATAATTGATTTTAGCATATGTTGCTAAAGAGCAAATAAGACCTGCATTTAATCCTTCTGCTGTTGCAATAGGACAAATTCGTCCATAATAGCTCGGGTGAATATCCCGTACTCGAAAACTGGCAGTTGTTCTTGTTAGTCCACCAGGACCTAATAAGCTCATTTTACGTTTATGAATAATATCTGCTAATGGATTTGTTTGATCTAAATATTGACTTAATTCATGAGAACCAAAAAAGTGAGAAAATGTAGATTTTAAAATACTGGTACTGATTAAAGTCTTCGGAGAAGGTAACCTTCTCTTAGTTACAGCTATCCGTAAATTACGCAATATAGTTTTGCTTAAACTTACTAATGCTATTCTAAATTGCTCACGAAATAAATCTCCTACAGATTTAACATATTTATTATTTAAATGATCTATATCATCCAAATAACCTAAACCAGCTCTTACTTTCAGTAAATAATTAGCAGCTGCTATTATATCTTCTGTCAATAAAGAAGTTTCATTTTTTTTGATTTTTAAACGTAGTCTATTATTTAAATTAGCTCTTCCAATAAAGCCTAAATGGTAAATTTGTTTTAAACGTTGTATTAATACTTGAGGTATAAGAGAATCACGAACTCGACTTTCGTTAGTATCTCTCACTTGGTCATAAACTGCTATAAGTTTATTTTGTAAATCCATCAATATTTCATCTAATTTATAAGTACGTTGTTTATTTAAAATTTCACTGGGAATTTCATTAATCTTACTTCCCATAGCAAGTAAAAGTAGTAATAGTGGTATTTTAGACTTTCCTGTTATACGTGCCCAAATACGTCCTTTTTTATCAATTTCTATTTTGATGGATTTGTTAACAAATCGTCCTTTTACTTCCGTATCAATCTCTAATCTAGGAGAAAAAATAATAGTGGCATTTTCAATGCCCTCATGATTTTTGGTGTAATAAATACCAGGATTTCTAAGTATTTGACTTACAATAACCCAAGATACACCATTAATAACAAAAGTACCTTGAGAAGTCATTATTGGAATACTACCAATTGAAATTGATTGAAGTCTTGTAATACCATTATTAGTATTAACTACTTGTGCAAGTATATATAGTTTAACTTCATAAGTCTCTAGTTTAGAGACTACTTCTCTTTCTTTTAATATTGGTTTAGATAATCGATATTTTTCTGGGAAAAGTTGAAATTCTATTCCTTCGGGATGTTTTATAATAGGAAAGCGTTGCAATTCTTCAATAAGATAAAATTGCAAAAAACGTTGAAAACTTTTAGTTTGAATTTCTACAAAATCAGGCAATGTAAATGGCTCGACGTCTTTGCTTAATTTTTTCATTTATTAAACCCTCTTAGAATTTCAAAGATTTAATCTGCTACTTAGTTAATAACAACTATACATGAATAGACCTTGATAATAATTGGATACAATATTAACTATAAATGAAGTTGTGAGTATGTATTTTTGTCTAATAAAAAATATAAAACTAAATTTATGAGCTTTTTCAACTTGACTAAAATAGTTAGTCCTTCTATTATAGAAAGCTATAATAACAAATTTGAAAACTATCAATGATAGGTTATCAATTATGAATTGAGGCGGCATGGCTAAATGGTAAGGCAGAGGATTGCAAATTCTTGATTCCCAGTTCAAATCTGGGTGTCGCCTAATTTCAAATTCAAATTTTTTAATATTTAAATACCTTCGAGGTTGTACTGTTATGCTTTAAACTATTTTTAGTGTGATGCTGTATTAGAATACCCTGACACGATGAAAATCTAGTTTTTCATAAACAGACAACCCTACTGTAAGTATACAGTGACTGTAAGATAATAACAGTATGTATATTTTTTATATTAACAATGAATGAAATATTATTCATTCTATCTTGGGAAATAGAAACATATTTGTATTTTTGTAATTCAATTTTTGATGTAATTTAGAATTTTTATATTAATAATGTTTATAACTATTGGCGTTTTATTAAGCCTCCTGATATGATGATATTAGGAAAGCATATATAAATATAACAAAAACAAGGAGTTTTTTATGGATATAGTTAGTCTTGGTTGGGCATCTCTTATGGTTATATTTACTTTTTCTCTTTCATTAGTTGTATGGGGAAGAAGTGGATTGTAATCTTATAAAGCACCATAAATAGAAGAATCAAATATTTTTGAAAAAAATATTTGATTCTTTTCAAAAAATTGAATTTGAATATAATCAAAAAAAATCCATCTTATATTAAGATCATATATCAATATGATTCATATCATGAATATGAATATAGTTACACGTCAAGTTTTATCTTGTATAAACAGAAAGTTCTTTGTTAATTTAACTTTTGTTTGCTTTGATAAATATATACTGTAATTTGAATATAGTTTTTGATTTCTAAAACTATATTGAGATTTTTTTTAAAGATTCCTATTTGATAAGAATATTTTAATCTAACATGTTCTATTTGGTGAAAAAAAATTTTTTCCCTGTTTCTTTTTCTAGGAATTGTTTGATAATACGTCGCTGTAAAAATATAGGGAAAGAATATAAAATTTCTATAGGCAAAGCTATGTGTGTATTTTTTTTTTTTCTTGATATAAGAATCTCTATCTTAGATCTAATATATGTTGATATATTATCAACATATATTGATTCACAACATGTTAATTCTATCCATTGAGCAATCAATTGATCAACTTTAGGATGAAAAAATAATCTTATATAAGGGAAAAATTTATGACGAATACGATTTCTATCTATTTTGATAGAACGATTTGTAGGATCTAACCATACTGGAAATCTCCATGTATCTAATAAACCTCTAATTTGAGCACGAGTTATATTCAATAATGGTCTAACAATTTGCATACTCGTTTTAATGTTCCTTTTTACTTTATTTTTATTTTCTTGACAATTTACTTTAAATATTATTTCAATATTTTCATACAATGAGAAAATTGAAATAATCTGTTTATAATAAAAAAATCGTTTCCACCTAAGAGACTGAAGTCCAGTAATACCAGTTCCTCTCATCATATTAAAAATAAATGTTTCTATTCGATCACTTGCAGTATGAGCAGTTACAATGGAAGTATATTTATGCCTATAAGCAATATGTTTCATTAATTGATACCTCCAATCACGTGCAGATGTCTCTGAATTTACAACATTAATAGTTATTGCTTGATAATAATCAAGTTCCATAGTTTGTGCCAATTGAGATACATAACTTGCTTGAGATTTTGATATTGAATTCCATTTATGATCGCAATGAATAATTCCTAATTGCCAATCCCATTTGGGTTGTAACCGAAATAAGATTTTCATAATACAAATAGAATCCTGTCCACCAGATGTTGCAATTAAAATGCGCTTATATGGTTGTAAAAGTTTTTTTTCTGATATGATGTTATTAACTAAATATAAAATATGTAAATCTTTTCTATAAAACTGATTATTTGTAAGTTGATTTGACATTTCATTAAGATACAAAATGCTCTATATAGAGCATTTTGTATAGTTTCAGAATTTGTAAAAAATATTAAAATAATTTAAAAACATTTCCAATAATTTCATTAATTTATATTAATAGAATGAACTAATTTAAATGAATAATTTCTTGTATATCTTCTTTATAAAGAATACCTTTATTTAAAAGCACTTCTGTTATTTTTTTAGTAAATATTGTTTTTTTATAAAAAATTGAAATAAATAATAATAACTTTCTAATATACTTGAATAAGTTAATAATTCTTGTGAATTTACATTCTTTTGACTTAACGTATTTGTTTGAGCAAAAATATCCTCTGTAAAAGAAAATCTTGAAAAACGATTAGAAGCTATAAAGCGCTTAAGAAAAGATATCTCACTATTAGATATTAGTTCTGTTTGAGGACGCTGAAAAGTAGCATTTGCATATGCTAAGCGTCTAAACATATTAAAAGTGTGAGGAACTTGAATTACGACTTTTTTCTTCAAATCTTGCTCAGGATTCTTATCCATAGCAAGTTTTTCTAAATATTCATCTGGAGTCCACAATTCTTTTCGTCTAGTTTTTGTAAAAATTCCAGAACGATTTCTTTGTGTTTGATACACTAAATACAAAAGTGATAAAAATTCTTCATTTGCAAACAAATGTCTTTGACGAAATACTAAATTACGTATAGAAATTCCTGTAGGATTCCACATAGGCTTACCTGATAACACTAATGCATCATTTTCAGGTGGTGCATATTCCATTAATTGTTCAGACTGAATTGGTAATCCCATAGTTTTTATTCGTTGTTTTGAAATCATTCCATAGAATGTATAATCTAAATCTTTAGGAATTCCTGATTTCATTGCATCCCAAGATTTATTATATTGTCCAATATGTGGTTTTTGTATTTCTGTTAGCATCGTATTCAAAGAAACTTTCCCAAATAATCTTAAAGATGAAAATAATGATGATGATTCATCAACTCTTTTTAGTAAATCAAAAAGTATATTACGGGATAAACCCAAACGTTCTGTTCTAGAACACCAAACAGTATCAGGTAATATATTTTCTAAAAATTGTTCAAAACTAAAAGTATTTATTCCAACAGTTGAAAATTTTAACGTACTTTGATAATTTGCTTGATCAATAAGAACAAGGTCGTCCATTCTTTTAAAATCCGGAATAATAGACAATTTATTATTAAATTGATCAAATATATCTAAATATACAAACTCTTTAAAAATACTTTCAAAAAGATTAACTGCTAAATCAAGGTCATGTTCAATTTCTGTGTTCCAATAGAATGAATCTTCTTTTAATATAGTTTTATTAACAAATAACCAAGCATCTCGAGCTGCAGATCCAGCTAAACAGTTAAGAATATGAGGAAGAATTTTGAATTGAGTAACAGTTGACTCTGAAGAATCTAGTTGTAAATAAGCTTTAGATAAATAATAAAATCTAGGTTTCCATAAATCATACCGTAAACGTAACGGAGTCATTCGATTTGGACGAACGAGTGTAGTTTGTATTATAGCTCGTCCTATTTTATATTGAATTATTTCATTCTTTTTCGACCAACTTTCTATGCGAGCACTTTGGTTAGCTTGAAGTCCACGATAAAGAACCAATCGAACATCATCAAGTCTCAGAGATTTAGATTGTGTTTGAATACTAATTAAAAATGCTTCATTAGCCAAAGCTGTTAAATCTCTTAAGCTAAACCCCATTGTATTATTACTAAACTCTGAATACCAACTTAATGCGGATTTGATCTCTAAACCTTGATTCTTTAGAAGTTTTTCAAAAATTTGTGGACGCCTCAAATTCTCAGGCATTCGTAAATTGATAAATTTATTTAAACGTTTTTCAGATATAAAACCAGGATCTAAATAACTAGTATCTTCACATGAAGCAAGAAACATTATATTTTTATTATTAGCTAGTATTGTCGTAATATCTATTAATAGATAACGTAAAATCAGAAATCTACAATCTTCTTTTGTTTTAGATTTTAAGTTAGACAAGTCATATATATTTTCTATGTTTGATATCCATACTATAGATGGACCAATTGACTTGATAAAATTACTTATAGCATAATATTTAATGATATTTTCTCTTAAGAAATAGAGTGAAGTATGACTTTCTAAAGGTAAATCCTCAAATTCTACAATATCAATTAATTTATCAATAGCTATATAAATTAAAGGTAGCTCTGCATCTTGAGCTAAACTTTTTACTACATAAGATTTACCTGTATCTTTAGGTCCTATTAACAATAGTCCTCTAGAATAAAGATCTGATAATTCCAATGATATGGGTAATGATTTTTGCTTTGTAAATCCTAAATTATCTAATTTCCACAATTCTTCTGAAGCACTATGTCTCTTATAAAAAGCAAATGAAATAAATCGTTGATGAGAAAGAAAATCATATTGTTCATTTGTATACCATTTATTATACCTTTTACTTATTTGTTTTAAGTAATTTAAGCCTTCTTGTTTAATAGATTGATAACCAAGATCATTTGTTGTTTTTGAATCTAAATTATAAAGAGTTAATTTTGATAAACCTGTTTCTCCAACTGCTAATTCAAAACCAAGTTGTCTTTGTCCTATATAAATATCTGAACAACTGGTATTATACAACCATACAGTTTGTAAGACACTACCAATTGTTTTTGAGAAATATAATCTCAGCCAAACTGACCATTTTTGTAAAGAAAAATAATATTGTGTTTTTAGCTTGTTTTTCTTATTTACAGCTTCTGAAGTAAAATTAAAATTTTTATTTTGACGACGATTTATTAAGACAAGTAGATCCAATTCTGTGTTCCAAGATAAAGTTGTAAGATCTTTGATTCTTTCAAACATCACCCATAGTATAAAACTAGATCCTCCCAGAATGAAGCTAAACCAATAAGAAGAAACGAAACTTATAATAATTCCAAAATAACTCCATATGTCTATTCTAAAAGAAGAAAGGCCTAGATCTTCCCATGCAGATAATGGCAAACTAGATAATGATTGTAGTAGTTGCTTAAAAAAAAAGTTGTGTATTTGTGTCAACATTTGAAATACACTATTGTCAACTTTTTTGACACTGTATTCTAACGTTTCATCTCCAACTATATTAAATTTATTATAAATAAATGTTTTAACAGGTAGTATTTTTAAATAAAGATAATCAGATATATCTTGGAACAGAAGTAAAAAAACTTTTTTACTTGCACTCTTTATAAGTAACCACCATTCAGATGTAAAGAACCAAGGTATATATTGTTTTATTATATTTATCTGATTTTTAAAATACAAATTGAATATAGATCCTTTATAAGGATTAAAGACCAATTCAGATTGGTGTTTAAAATTGAACATTTCTATATTTGTTTTATCATAACTTGCATAACTATTTAATTTGAAAAAGTCATTATAGTTAATATAACTTTTGAAAATCTTTGCCAAAGATTGCCATAAATTTTTTGAATGCAAAGGATAAAGTTCTTGTAAAAAAGTTTTTTTTTGACAAAGAGGCATCATATTGAATTTTTGTGTAAATTCTTCGAAGTCCATAGACTTGACAAAGTCAACAGAAATGAATTGCGGATTTATATCCGCATTCATAGAATGGTTATTATTATAATAATCAATATATTTGGTATCTAGATAATTAGATACAGATTTTTCTGTCTTTTTCCATATAAGATTGATTTTATCTTGTTCATTAAATACTATTGTTTTTACATTATATTTAATCTGATTCAGATGCTCGTTATTTAAAACGAGCATTTTTCTCAATGATTGAGTAGATTGATACATCATAGAATTTTTATTAAATAAATGAGAATCAAATAAAGAAATTACCTTAATTACTTTATTATCTATATAATCTATTAAATACTGGTTAAAATGTTTAGTGGGAATAGAATATAAATGCTCTAAACATTCAAATGTAAAAACAAATAAAGATTTGTCAATCTGTTTTGTATCAAACTCATTAAACAGATAATTATCATTATCTAAATATAGATGTGGTGCTAAAAAACTGGTACATTGATAATTGTATTTATTATATAAATCACTATTGATACTATTATCAATAGTGATTTGTTGACTTGTACAATCCAAATTTGGTTCTACTTCTTTAGAAAACAATATTCTGTCATTCACATTCACAATACTATCTACATATTTAAAT